TTAAAAATAAGCTAAATTAAGCTTTTGGGTTCATACCCCAAATATAAAGGAAATCCCTTTTTTTTAAAAATAAAGTGCCTGATAAAAAGGATTATTCTGATAGGATAAATTATGTAGAATTCTACCTTTATTATATTTTATAGAATCAAACTATATCTAATAATATCAAAAATTATTGTGCATCATACACTAAAATATATCATAATGAATTTATAATTTTCATTATAGGTTCAATTTAACCTATTTTAAATTTTTTTTTTTATAAATTCTAATAAAATATTTTTTATATTTATTTTATTTTTTAGTACTTTAATTTCAATTTCATCAAATTCATGATTTGGATGTTGAATTGGATTAGAAATTAATTTATTGAGTTTTATCCCCCTAATTTCAAACTCAAAAAATTTATTTTCTTCAGAAGCTTCATTAAAATACTTTTTAATTCAATCTATTGCATCTATTAATTTTTTATTTATTATTTTAATTAAAATAATATTTATAAATTTAGAAATAAATAATATTATTTCTATTTTAATAAATTCTACATTATTAATAAAAATAGGATCTGCACCATTTCATTTTTGATTTCCTAATATTATAGAAGGTTTATCTTGAATAAATTGTTTTATTTTAATAACATGACAAAAAATTTCCCCCATAATTTTATTGTCATATTATTTTTTCGATAAATTTTTAATTTTAATTTTAATTTTAAATGTAATTATTGGAGCTATTGGAGGATTAAACCAAACTTCTCTACGAAAATTATTAGCTTTTTCTTCAATTAATAATTTAGGATGAATATTATCTTCTATTATAATTAGTGAAAATTTATGAATATTTTATTTTATATTTTACAGATTTTTAAATAGAATTATATGTTTTTTATTTTTTCTACTTAATGTTTACTTTATTAATCAATTATTTATTATTAATTTAAATAATATAATTAAATTATCATTAATAATTAATTTTTTATCTTTAGGGGGATTACCTCCATTTATTGGATTTTTTCCTAAATGAATAGTAATTAATTTTTTATTAAAAAATAAATTTTTTATTATAACATTTATTTTTATTATAATAAGATTAATTATACTTTTATACTATATTCGAATTATTTACTCATCATTAATATTTAATTATTTAAAATTAAAATGATTTAAAATTAAAATTAAAAATAATTATTTTTTTTTCATTAATTTTTTAAGTATAATTTCAATTTTAGGAATAATTACTAGAACATTTTTTTATATATAAGGTTTTAAGTTAAATATAAACTAATAATCTTCAAAATTATTTATAAAGAAAAATTTCTTTAAGCCTTAGAATTTTTTTTTATCAACTTAAAATTTGCAATTTTATATTATTTTTTAACTATAAAGCTTAATAAAAGAGAAATATTCTCGTAAATAAATTTACAATTTATCGCTTAATCTCAGCCATTTTATTATGCGAAAATGACTTTATTCAACAAATCATAAAGATATTGGTACATTATATTTTATTTTTGGAATTTGAGCAGGAATAGTAGGAACATCATTAAGATTATTAATTCGAGCTGAATTAGGAAATCCTGGATCCTTAATTGGTGATGATCAAATTTATAATACTATTGTAACAGCTCATGCTTTTATTATAATTTTTTTTATAGTTATACCTATTATAATTGGAGGATTTGGAAATTGATTAGTCCCTTTAATATTAGGAGCTCCAGATATAGCTTTCCCTCGAATAAATAATATAAGATTTTGACTTTTACCACCCTCAATTATACTTTTAATTTCAAGAAGAATTGTAGAAAATGGAGCTGGTACAGGATGAACAGTGTACCCCCCACTTTCATCTAATATTGCTCATAGAGGAAGATCAGTAGATTTAGCAATTTTTTCTTTACATCTAGCAGGAATTTCATCTATTTTAGGGGCTGTAAATTTTATTACAACTATTATTAATATACGACCTAATAATATATCTTTAGATCAAATACCCTTATTTGTTTGATCTGTAGGAATTACAGCTTTATTACTTCTTTTATCTTTACCTGTATTAGCAGGAGCTATTACTATACTATTAACAGATCGAAATTTAAATACATCATTTTTTGATCCAGCTGGAGGAGGAGATCCTATTTTATATCAACATTTATTTTGATTTTTTGGACATCCTGAAGTTTATATTTTAATTTTACCAGGATTTGGTATAATTTCTCATATTATTTCACAAGAAAGAGGTAAAAAGGAAACTTTTGGATGTTTAGGAATAATTTATGCTATAATAGCAATTGGATTATTAGGATTTGTAGTTTGAGCTCATCATATATTCACAGTAGGAATAGACATTGATACTCGAGCTTATTTTACATCAGCAACAATAATTATTGCTGTACCAACAGGTATTAAAATTTTTAGTTGATTAGCAACTTTACACGGTACTCAAATTAATTATAGTCCTTCAATACTTTGAAGATTAGGATTTGTATTTTTATTTACAGTAGGAGGTTTAACAGGAGTAATTTTAGCTAATTCTTCTATTGATGTAACACTCCATGATACTTATTATGTAGTTGCTCATTTTCATTATGTTCTTTCTATAGGAGCTGTATTTGCAATTATAGGAGGTTTTGTTCATTGATACCCATTATTTACAGGATTAGCTATAAATCCTTATTTACTTAAAATTCAATTTTTTACAATATTTATTGGAGTAAATTTAACATTTTTTCCTCAACATTTCTTAGGATTAGCTGGTATACCTCGACGATATTCAGATTATCCTGATACATATACTTCATGAAATATTATTTCTTCATTAGGTTCTTATATTTCTTTAATTGCAACAATATTAATACTATTAATTATTTGAGAATCTTTAATTAATAAACGAATTATTTTATTCCCCTTAAATATAAACTCTTCTATTGAATGATATCAAAATCTTCCCCCAGCAGAACATTCATATAATGAATTACCTATTTTAAGAAACTTCTAATATGGCAGATTATATGTAATGGATTTAAACCCCATTTATAAAGGAATATCCTTTTTTTAGAAATGGCAACTTGATCTAATTTTAATCTTCAAAATAGAGCTTCCCCTTTAATAGAACAAATTATTTTTTTTCATGATCATACATTAGTTATTTTAATTATAATTACTATTTTAGTAGGATATTTAATAATTAGTTTATTTTTTAATTCATATATTAATCGATTTTTATTAGAAGGACAAATAATTGAATTAATTTGAACAATTCTACCAGCTATTACTTTAATTTTTATTGCTTTACCTTCTTTACGTTTACTTTATTTATTAGATGAACTTAATAATCCTTTAATTACTTTAAAATCAATTGGTCATCAATGATACTGAAGTTATGAATATTCAGATTTTCATAATATTCAATTTGATTCTTATATAATCCCTATTAATGAAATAAAAAATGATAATTTTCGCTTATTAGATGTAGATAATCGTATTGTTCTTCCTATAAATAACCAAATTCGAATTTTAGTAACAGCAACAGATGTTATTCATTCTTGAACTATTCCTTCTTTAGGTGTAAAAGTAGATGCAAACCCAGGTCGATTAAATCAAACTAATTTTTTTATTAATCGCCCAGGAATTTTCTATGGTCAATGTTCTGAAATTTGTGGAGCTAATCACAGTTTTATACCAATTGTAATTGAAAGAATTTCAATTAAAAACTTTATTAATTGAATTAACAATTATTCATCATTAGATGACTGAAAGCAAGTACTGGTCTCTTAAACCATTTTATAGTAAATTAGCAATTACTTCTAATGAAAAAAGAATTAGTTAATTTTATAACATAAATATGTCAAATTTAAATTATTACATAAGTAATATTCTTTTATCCCTCAAATAATACCTATTAATTGAATATTTTCTTTCTTTTTTTTTATCTGTGTTTTTATTTTATTTAATATTATAAATTATTATATTTTTAATTTAAAATTAAATAATAAAAAAATAAATAAAAAAATTTCCTTAAAAAATTTTAACTGAAAATGATAAATAATTTATTTTCAATTTTTGATCCCACAACTAACTTATTTAATCTATCTTTAAATTGAATTAGAACATTAGTAGGATTGATATTTTTACCCTATTCTTATTGATTAATCCCCAATCGATTTTTAATATTATGAAATTTAATTTTAAATACTCTTCATAAAGAATTTAAAACTTTATTAGGAACAAATGGATTAAATGGGTCAACTTTTATTTTTGTTTCAATATTTTCTTTTATCTTATTTAATAATTTTTTAGGATTATTTCCTTATATTTTTACAAGAACTAGACATTTAACCTTATCTTTATCAATTTCATTACCTTTATGATTAAGATTTATATTATATGGTTGAATTAATAATTCCCAACATATATTTGCTCACATAATTCCTCAAGGAACTCCAAATGTTTTAATACCCTTTATAGTTTTAATTGAAACTATTAGTAATATTATTCGTCCTGGTACTTTAGCTGTTCGATTAACAGCTAATATAATTGCTGGACATCTTTTAATAACTTTATTAAGAGGTACAGGCCCTTCAATAACTTCTTATTTTGTAGTATTATTAGTTATTATTCAAATTTTATTAATAATCTTAGAATCTGCAGTTGCAATTATTCAATCATATGTAATTTCAATTTTAAGTAATCTTTATGCTAGAGAAGTTAATTAAAATTTAATGACAACACACCACAATCATCCATATCATTTAGTTGATTATAGACCATGACCTTTAACAGGTGCTATTGGAGTTTTAACTTTAGTTACAGGTATAGTTAAATGATTTCATAATTTTAATATAAATTTATTAATTTTAGGTTATATTATTATTTTATTAACAATATATCAATGATGACGAGATATTTGTCGAGAAGGAACTATACAAGGAAAACATACAATTTTAGTATCAAAAGGATTACGTTGAGGGATAATCTTATTTATTATTTCTGAAGTATTCTTTTTTGTATCTTTTTTTTGAGCTTTTTTTCATAGAAGTTTATCCCCTAATATTGAAATTGGAATAGCTTGACCCCCTGTAAGTATTATTCCATTTAACCCATTTCAAATTCCTCTATTAAATACAATTATTTTAATTACATCAGGTATTACTGTTACATGAGCACATCATGCATTAATAGAAAATAATTTTACTCAAACAACTCAAGGACTTTTTATTACTGTAATATTAGGTATTTATTTTACTATACTTCAAGCATATGAATATATTGAAGCACCTTTTACTATTGCAGATAGAATTTATGGATCTACTTTTTTTATAGCAACAGGATTTCACGGTCTTCATGTTTTAATTGGAACAATTTTTCTTCTTATTTGTTTAATTCGCCATATAAATAATCATTTTTCTAGAAATCATCACTTTGGATTTGAAGCTGCTGCTTGATATTGACATTTTGTTGATGTAGTATGATTATTCCTTTATATTTCTATTTATTGATGAGGAAATTAACTATTTATATAATATATTTAGTATATTTGACTTCCAATCAAAAAGTTTAATTATTATTAATATAAATAATTATTATTATATTTATTATTTCTACTATTTTTATTATTTTATCTAATATTATAATATTTTTATCCATAATCTTATCTAAAAAATCTTTCTCTGATCGTGAAAAATCTTCCCCATTTGAATGTGGATTTGATCCAAAATCATCAGCTCGAATTCCATTTTCTCTACATTTTTTTTTAATTACAATTATTTTTTTAATTTTTGATGTAGAAATTGCTTTAATTTTTCCAATAATTTCAACTTTTTTATCAGTAAATTTAATTATTTGATCTAAAATTAGTTATTTTTTTATAATTATTTTAATTTTAGGACTTTATCATGAATGAAATCAAAATATATTAAAATGAACAAATTAAATTAAGGATAATAGTTTAAAAAAAACATTTGATTTGCATTCAAAAAATATTAAAATATTAATTTATCTTAAATAAGAAGCAATTTTGCATTTAATTTCGACTTAAAAGAAAGAGTTTAATTAACTCCTTATTTATTAATTGAAACCAAAATAGAGGTATATCACTGTTAATGATATTATTGAAATAAAATTTCCAATTAAATTTTTTGAAATAAAATATTTAAAATTAAGCTGCTAACTTAATTTTTAGTGGTGAAATTCCATTATTATTTCTATTTATATAGTTTAAATTAAAACATTACATTTTCATTGTAAAAATAAAAATTTTAACTTTTTTATAAATAAAATTTTTTAATTATTTAAAGATTAAAAATCTCCTTAATATCTTCAATATTATGCTCTATTTTATAAGCTATTTAAATAAATAAATAATATAAATAATATAATAATTATTCATAAAACAAATCTAAATAAATAAATTTTAAAATTATTTATTTGAAAAAAATAATAAAAAATAGAATATTTTTTTAAAATATAAAATATACCTTGACCTCTATATATTTCTATTCAACCCATATCTAAAATTTTCAATAAATTTTGACCAAAATTTAAAAAAATATAATTTACCCCATAAGTAGATAAATTAGGTATAAATCATATTAAACTTAAAAAATTTCTTAAAGTATAAGTAGATAAAAATTTATTTAAAGAATAAATTCTTATATTACTTACAATATAACCTATTATTATACCTAAAATTCTAACATAAATTACTATTATTTTTATATTAAAAGATAAATAAATTATATAAGGATAAGGAAAAATTATTCATCTTAAAAAACTTCCTCTTAATACTCTTATAAATAATAAAATAAATATTCTTTTTAATATAATATAATCTTCATCAAATAAATTATAAATACTTAATAAATTAAAATCATTAATTATTAAATATATAAGTAACCGAAAACTATAATATATTGTTAAACCTGTAGAAATATAATATAAAAAAAAAATAAATATATTTAAATATCTTAAAGATACTATTTCTAAAATTATATCCTTAGAATAAAAACCTGCTAAAAAAGGAATACCACATAATGCCATATTTGAAATATTTAAACATAAAGAAGTATAAGGTAAATAATATCTAATTCCTCCTATATAACGAATATCTTGAATATTATTTATTATATGAATAATAACTCCAGCACATATAAATAATAAAGCTTTAAATATAGCATGAGTCAATAAATGAAAAAAAGCTAAATCTGGTAAACCTATACTTAAAATTCTCATTATTAGACCTAATTGACTTAATGTTGATAAAGCAATAATTTTTTTTAAATCAAATTCATAATTAGCAGTAATTCCAGCCATAAATATAGTCAAACCAGACAATAATAATAAAATTTTTAATATAAATAAATCCAATAATAAATTATTAAATCGAATTAATAAATAAATACCAGCAGTAACTAAAGTTGATGAATGAACTAAAGCAGACACAGGAGTAGGAGCTGCTATAGCAGCTGGTAATCAAGAACTAAATGGAATTTGAGCTCTTTTTGTTATGGCCGCTATAATAATCATAGTTCCTACTATCTTTATAGAATAATCATTATTTATAAAATTTAAATAAAAAATATAATTTCATCTACCATAATTTATTATTCAAGCAATAGATAATAAAATACAAACATCACCAATTCGATTTGATAAAGCAGTTAACATACCAGCATTATAAGATTTAATATTTTGATAATAAATAACTAAACAGTAAGATACTAAACCTAATCCATCCCAACCTAAAAAAATTCTAATTATATTAGGACTAATAATTAATAAAATCATAGAAAATACAAATAATAAAACTAAAATAATAAAACGATTTAAATTTTTTTCAGATGATATATATCTTTTTCTATAAAAAATAACAACAGAAGAAATTAAAGAAACAAATATTATAAATAATAAAGATATTCAATCTAATAAAATTGATATAACAATTATATTAGAATTAAAAGAAATAATCTCCCACTCTAAAAAAAAAATTAAATCTTCATAAATAAAATAAATTAAAAACAAAAAATTTATTATACTAAAAAAAAAAAGAAAAAAAAATCTCAAGAAACAAATAGAGTTATTTTTATAAATGACTTAAAATGAAAAATCATATATTTGATACCACAAATCAATATTTTATTATTAAATTATTTAAGTAAAATCAAATTATTCTGTAATCAATTTTTAATACTAAAATATTTAAAGGTAATCAATGTAATAATAATATTAAATACTCACGAGATACACCAGTATAAAAACTATAAATTCCACAATAAAATTTTCCATGTTGAGAATAAGAATATAAATATAATCTATAACCAGCACTAAAAAAAGAAATTAACATTAAAAAAATTATTGAAAATCAACATCATCTTATTAATCTATTAATTAATATAATTTCCCCTATTAAATTTAAAGAGGGAGGAGCTGCTATATTACTAGATATTAATAAAAATCATCATAAACTTATTGAGGGTATAAAATTTATTATTCCCTTATTAATAAATAAACTTCGACTATGTAAACGTTCATAATTAATATTAGCTAAACAAAATATCCCTGAAGAACATAAACCATGGCCAATTATTAATACATATGATCCTATAAATCCTCAATAACTTATAGTTATAATACCCCCAATAACTAAACTTATATGAGCAACTGATGAATAAGCAATTAAAGATTTAATATCAACTTGACAAAAACAATTTAATCTTACATAAAATCCCCCTAATAAACTAATAATCACCCAAATAAAATTAAACTTTAACCCTACTTGTTGTAAAAATACTATTACTCGTAATAATCCATAACCTCCTAATTTTAATATAATCCCAGCTAAAATTATTGATCCTGAAACAGGAGCTTCTACATGAGCTTTAGGTAACCACAAATGAACAAAATATATAGGTATTTTTACTAAAAAAGCTATAATTATTCTAAAATATAATAAATATAAATTTAAATTTATAAATTTAAAAAAATATATTATAATATAATTTATTTCATTAAAAATATAAAAAATTCCTAATAATAATGGTAAAGAAGCAAATAAAGTGTAAAATAATAAATATAAACCTGCTTGAATTCGTTCAGGTTGATAACCTCAACCCATAATTAATAATAAAGTTGGAATTAAACTCCCCTCAAAAAATAAATAAAATATAAATAAATTTATTACAGAAAAAGTTATGTAAAGCATAATTAATAAAAAAATAATATTAAAAAGAAAAAAACTAATATAAAACTTAATTTTAAATAAATTTTCTCTTGCTATTAATATTAATCCACAAATCCAAATTCTTAATAAAATTAAACCAAAAGAAATTATATCACACCCAAATATATAACTTAAATTATTAAAATTATTTAATGTTATAGTTAAATTTATAAAAAAAAATATTAATAAAAACAAAAATATTTGAACCAATCAAAATATATTTTTAATAAAACATAAAGGAATTATAAAAATTATTATAAATAAAAATTTTATCATTTATTATAATAAATTAAAACTTTGAAAATAATCATTACCATGAGTACGAATTATTGAAACTAAAATTGATAAACCTAAAGCACCTTCACATACCGCAAAAACTAAAAAAACTATTAATATATATATATTTATATTTATATATCTTAAAATAAATAACATAAATAAAAAAATTCTCAATACTATAAATTCTAAACTTAATAAAATAATTAATAAATGTTTATGTTTAGAAATAAAAATTAAATTTCCAATAATAAATATAAAAATAATAACTAATATAATATGAAAAATATTCATTAGTTTTTATAGTTTAATAAAAAACATTGGTCTTGTAAATCAAAAATAAGAATTTTCTTTAAAAACTTCAAAGAAAAAGAATTTTCTTTATCAATAATCTCCAAAATTATTATTTTAATTAAACTATTCTTTGAAATAAAAATTTTTTTAGCATTAATAATAATAATAATTTCAATTATAATATTTTTCCTTAATCATCCCTTATCTATAGGGCTAATAATTTTAATTCAAACTATTTTTACTTGTTTATTATCAGGTATATTAATTAATACATATTGATTTTCTTATATTTTATTTTTAACATTTTTAGGAGGATTATTAGTTTTATTTATTTATGTTTCTAGAATTGCTTCAAATGAAATATTTAAAAATAATTTTTTTTTTTTAAAAATTATTTTTATTTTTTCAATTATTATTTTTATTTTTAGTTTATATATTTTTAATAATTTAAACTTATTAAATTATTTTTTTAATAATGAAATAGAAAATTTTCTTAATTATAATATATTTTTTAATAATGAAAATAAAATTAACCTTTCAAAATTATATAATAATCAAACATTTTTAATAATAATAATAATAATTGTTTATTTATTTATTGCTTTAGTAGCAGTTGTGAAAATTACAAATATTTTTTATGGTCCCCTTCGTCAAACAATATAATATTAACTAATGATAAATAATTATAAACCTTTACGAAAAACTCATCCCATTTTAAAAATTATTAATGGATCATTAATTGATCTTCCATCACCTTCTAATATTTCTACTTGATGAAATTTTGGATCTTTATTAGGATTATGTTTAATAATTCAAATTGTAACTGGATTATTTTTAACAATATATTATACAGCTAATATTGAAATAGCTTTTTATAGAGTAAATTATATTTGTCGAAATGTAAATTATGGATGAATAATTCGAACTTTACATGCTAATGGAGCATCATTTTTTTTTATTTGTGTTTATTTACATATTGGACGAGGAATTTATTATGAATCTTTTAACCTAAAATATACTTGAATAGTAGGAATTATTTTATTATTCTTATTAATAGGAACTGCTTTTATAGGATATGTTTTACCTTGAGGACAAATATCTTTCTGAGGAGCTACAGTAATTACAAATTTATTATCAGCTATTCCTTATTTAGGTAATATATTAGTAAATTGAATTTGAGGAGGATTTGCAGTTGATAATGCTACTTTAACCCGTTTTTATACTTTTCATTTTCTTTTACCTTTTATTTTAGCTATAATAACTATAATTCATTTATTATTTCTTCATCAAACAGGATCTAATAATCCATTAGGAATTAATAGTAATTTAGATAAAATTCCTTTCCATCCTTTTTTTTCTTTTAAGGATTTAGTTGGATTCTTAATTATATTATTTATTTTAATTATATTAATTATAATTAATCCTAATTTATTAGGAGATCCTGATAATTTTATTCCTGCAAATCCTTTAGTAACTCCTGTTCATATTCAACCAGAATGATATTTTTTATTTGCTTATGCAATTCTTCGTTCTATTCCTAATAAATTAGGTGGGGTAATTGCTCTAGTTATATCTATTCTTATTTTAGTTATTTTACCTTTTACTTTTAATAAAAAAATTCAAGGAATTCAATTTTACCCCTTAAATCAAATTTTATTTTGATTTATAGTAATAACTATTATTCTTTTAACTTGAATTGGAGCACGCCCAGTAGAAGATCCATATATTATTACAGGACAAATTCTTACTGTAATTTATTTTTCATATTTTATTTTAAATCCATTATTAAATAAATACTGAGATAATTTAATTTTTAACTAATTAATGAGCTTGATATAAGCATTTGTTTTGAAAACTTAAGAAAGAATTATTGATTCTATTAATTTATACTAAAAAAGTTTAATTAAATAAAAAAAATTTTTACCCCAATAAATAATATTAAAAAGTTTAAAGATAATGGTAAATATCTTTTTCAAGCTAAATATATTAATTTATCATAACGATAACGAGGTAATGTCCCCCGAACTCAAATAAAAAAAAATGAAATAAAAACTAATTTTAAATAAAAAAATAATCTTAAATCATAACCTCCTATATATATTAAAATAAATAATATTCTTATAAATAAAATACTTGAATATTCAGCTAGAAAAATTAAAGCAAATCCACCACTTCTATATTCAATATTAAACCCTGAAACTAACTCTCTTTCCCCCTCTGCAAAATCAAAAGGAGTTCGATTAGTTTCAGCTAATCTTGAAGATAATCAACATAATGATAAAGGTATCATTATAAATATAAATCAAATTATAGATTGATAATAATTAAATTTTATTAAATTAAAATCTATAATTATAATAATAACAGATAGTATAATTAATGCTAAACTAACCTCATAAGAAATTGTTTGAGCTACAGCTCGTAACCCCCCTAATAATGAATAATTTGAATTAGATGATCAACCAGAAATTATTAATATATAAACCCCTAATCTAGTACAACAAAAAAAAAATAAAAACCCCAAATTAAATCTAATTATATTAAAATAATAAGGAATAACTATTCAAATTAATAAAGATAAAAAAAAACTAAAAACAGGAGAAAAATAATAAGCTAAATAATTAGAAAATAATGGATATGTTTGTTCTTTAGTAAATAATTTAATAGCATCTCTAAAAGGTTGTAAAATTCCCATAAATCCTAATTTATTAGGACCTTTTCGAATTTGAATATAACCTAAAACTTTTCGTTCTAATAAAGTTAAAAAAGCAACTCCAATTAAAACACCTAAAATTAATATTACTAAACCAATTAAAATTAAAATATAATCATTTAAAAACATATACTATCTATATAATTAATTTATATATTTATGATTTCTAAAACCATTACACTTCTCTGCCAAAATAGTTTATAAATTTAATTTATACATTAATTTATTAATATTCAACATTATAAAATTATTTTAAATATTTGATCCTTTCGTACTAAAATATTTTATTTATTTAAAGATAGAAACCAACCTGGCTCACACCGGTTTGAACTCAGATCATGTAAGATTTTAATGATCGAACAGATCAAAATTTTAAACTTTTGCATTTAAATTTTATCTTAATCCAACATCGAGGTCGCAAACTTTTTTTTTTATACGAACTAAAAAAAAAAATTACGCTGTTATCCCTAAGGTAATTTAATCTTTTAATCATAAATTATGGATCATTTATTCATTTATTTATGTTAAATATATATATATATATATATATATATATATATATATTAATTTAAAAAAAGTTTATTTTATTTTTTTATCACCCCAATAAAATATAAAATTTAATTTTAATTTAAAATTAATAAAAAAATTTTTAATTAATATTTTATATAAAACTCTATAGGGTCTTCTCGTCTTTTAAATTCATTTTAGCTTTTTAACTAAAAAATTAAATTCTATTAATAAAAATAAGACAGTATATACCTCATCCAATCTTTCATACAAGTCACCAATTAAGAGACTAATGATTATGCTACCTTTGTACAGTCAAAATACTGCAGCCCTTTAATAATTTATCAGTGGGCAGATTAGACTTTTAATTATTAAACAAAAAGACATGTTTTTGATAAACAAGTGAATATAAATTTTTGCCGAATTCCTTATAATTAATTATAAAATAAATTTATATATTAATTTTAATCTATAAAAATATATTTATTTATACTAATTTTATCATTATAACTAAAAATTTATTATTAAATTTTATTTTTTTATAAAAAATTAAATTTATATTAAATTTTATTTTTAATGAAATTATTTATAAAAAACTATAATTTTTAAACAATATAAATTTTAAAAATTTCATTAAATAAATTAATATTATTATAAAAATTTAAATTAAAGCTTATCCCTTAATATATTAAATTTTATTTTAAAAATATTTTTTAATTAATATTTTTATTAAATTAATTTAAAATTAAATTTTTTTCTAAAAAAACTAGATATATTTAAAAACGATTAACATTTCATTTCTAATTAATTATGAAAAATACTTTTGCTACAGTAAATTTATTAATTAATTAACTCTTTTAAATTCGAGAAAATTTTATATTAAAATAATTTTTTAATAAACTCTGATACACAAGATACAATAAATAAAATTTACTTAAATTAAAATTTTATTTTCAAATATTTCAAAATTCTTTCACAATACTAATTTACTATAAATTAAAAAATTTTTTCTTTAAAAAATACTTAAACCCCCATATAAATATTTTATTAAAAATTATTTTTATTAATTAACTTAAATTATACTAATTTTTTTTTTATTCAAATTAAATAAAATATTAATATCTTTTCAATGTAAATGAAATGCTTATATCAAGCTCTAATTTGTTCTTTCTAGAAACACTTTCCAGTACCTCTACTTTGTTACGACTTATTTCAATTTATTAATGAAAGCGACGGGCAATATGTACATATTTTAATTTTTAATCATTTTATTAAATTAAATAAAATTACATTTAAATCCACTTTCAATTAAATTTTTCAATTTAATATTCATATAAATAAATTTATTGTAATCCATTATATTCTTAATTATTATCTGCATCTTGATCTGATTTATTTTTTTTTTTAATTTTAAAATATTAAATTTATTTAAAAATATTTTTATAACAACGATATACAAAATTATAAATTAAGTAAAATTATTCGTGGATTATCAATTAATAAACAGATTCCTCTAAATGAACTAAAATACCGCCAAATTATTTAAGTTTAAATAAATAATTATTTACTATTTTAGTATTTTAAATTTAAATTTTTAATAATAGGGTATCTAATCCTAGTTTATATTAAAATTTATTAAATCATATAATTTTTTACTTATAAATTTTAATTAAATTAAAATTTCACTTATTAATTTAATATTTAAATTAATTTATTCTATTATATTAATTATTACTAATAAAATTTAATTTAATTTTTGTATAACCGCAACTGCTGGCACAAAATTTGTTATTAATTTTAATATTACTAAATCTTAATTTCTTAAATTTTTAATGTTAATTACTAATTTAATTAAATTAAATATTTTTAAAATATTTAAAAATATACACTAAAATTTATATGTAAAATAAATTTTTAAAAAATTTTTTAAATCATAAAAAACTTATTTATATATAAAATTTTTTACATAGATTTTTTTTTTTTTTTTTTTATATTATAAATTTATTTATAATATTATTATATTAAAAATTTATTATAATATTATTTATATTGTAATTTACATAATTAAAATAAAATTAATTTATATTTAAATATTGCCATTTGTAATAATTTATTATATAAAAAAAAA